GGATCCTCTTCTCCGAGATCTTAGGTCTGCTGTTGATTGTTGATACGGCTTGGCTCCCCAGGTCCGGGTAGGGATATGTGAGAGAAACTGCTGCTAGTGAGGGGCATCTATTCTACTCTGATGCGAGGGAGGAATGCGTATTACGCTTTGAAGAATCCATGCCCTTCATTGCAGGATGAATCAGAGAGTAGTAGTCTATGCAAGAAGAGAAAGACGTCCCAGATACAACCACCCATTTCACTAAAAGATAGTCTCGTTTGGCCTAAGGTGAAAGACGCGGATTGCACAGAGATTAACATGATATAACCTCCGATCCGGCCTCAACACAGGAATAGCCCTGATCTGCACAACGTTATATCCCAGATCGTTAAGAATGCACAAAATAGGCCTACGTCCTACCAAGCCCCTCGATCCACCTACCTAGTACCAGTTCCATCACAACCGCAGCCCCTTGTTATCACCATTCCAAGCGCATAATTTTTCGCACCAAAGGTTCCGAAAATCCTGACACTAAGACCCATCCCAAAACCGATGGTTATCACCTATCCACCCTCGAAGGGACCCATCACTATAAGCCTCCTGGAACCTAACACGGGAAATCATGCTGTGCCTTGGGATTACGGCATCGAGGCTACTACCGAACAAGGGGAAAAGAGCCCGAGGTAGGTGGCAGAAATTGGAGGAATGACTCGTTCTGGAAGATGTTATACTCCAGAAGAGTTGGAACTAAGAAGGAAGAAAAGAAAGGATAAAATGGGAGATATTTAACCTGTCAAGCAGCAGAGGAAGAAATAAATAACGGAATTCTTGAGGATCATCAAGAACAGTGAATTCAGTGTGGTTGAACAACTCAATAAGATGCCAGTCTATCTTAGGTCTCCTGATAGCATCAGAAGCTCACAGGAATGCCTTACTCAAAATCCTCAATGAACCCCATGTCGCCTCCAATATTTCCACTATAAATCTGGTGGGACAACAAAAAGGTTATCACTTTTAGAGAAAATGCTTCTTGCCTTATCAGACTTAAGTCTGAACGTCTGGAAACCTAGGTGCATCGTATATATAGTAAGATAGACAGACCCCAGGGAACTACCTTTCTTCGAAGCGCGACAGGTCTACTTTTCATATTCCCGTAGATAAAGAACGAGAGTCGGCTTCCTTAAATATGTTCTTCCTCAGTAAGAAGAGGGGGAATATAGTAGTGCCCCAATTCTTCACTTTGAACCCCTCCTTTGACTTTCCTAAGGCATATTCGGGGAGGAGCCTATTTCAATTTTTAAAATAAATTCCTGCTATAGTCACTTCAACTGCTTATGAATGTAGTTCCCAGATTGCGAAGTTAAAGCGGAATTCCTTTCATTTAACTTGTGACGGTCATTCCCCTAAAGAGGGAAAATATAATATTTATTTTTGCTCGCAATAAAGTTAGCGTCCTGATGTCCCTTGTGTCGTTGAAAGGAGTCTAAAGCCAGATAAGATCATTCCCTAAGGGACTAGTCCTTCTATCTTACTTCTTCTACCCAATCAGCATGAAAAGGCATTGAAGGGTGCAATACTTCTATCTTTCTGCCACTTCGTCTTGTACCTGTCCTTTTGGGACAGCCTCTCTCTTCACACCTTGAACCAGGACTAAAACCTATCCCTTCTATTATGAATAAATCCTACTTAACCGCTAAAGGAACGTAGTTGCATTTCTATAAGGAGAGGGATTTAAGCTTGTTTGATAGAATAAGGGACAGGTATGTTTAATTGCAGGTTCTTTAGAGCTTGGAGTTTAGAAGCATACTTGTTAGAGTCAGGAGCGGAGATACTCGACTGATAAGGAGAGGAACGAAGTAGCGTGTTGTTGATAGAACAAGGTATGAAGTAGCTCGACATTATAAAAGGAGAGGGGTTGGCTGGCTTCCCATCGATAGGTGATACCCTAATTATAGCATGCTTCCTTTCTCTGGGTATGCCTTCGGCTTCTTCCTCAGGGTCATCCCCTGAATGAAAATTATGGGACTACGGAAAGGCTAAAGTCTGATTACCTGTTATTCAAGTAGCAAGGCTTGGTCTTCTGTGAGTGAAAGAACCCGGAGCGATTGGCTGAACTTACCCTAGCTCGAGAAACTTCTATCCCCGCTTTTGTTCAATTATAAATAAATAACAAGCAAGTTTGATGGAGATTTGTAGCATCATTCAAGTAAATACAGATTGAGATCGTAGAAACATGAGCTTGTGATATAGCTACACCTAATTCCGGACCGGTTAATGCAAGAACTATAAATAAAGGACCAAGATCTCCTATGAAATATAAAAGATCATTCATACATAGCATAGTCCAAGCGAACCCACTTAAAATCTTTACTAAACTATGACCGGCCATCATATTAGCAAATAAACGTATTCCTAAGCTTAATGCGCGAAAACAATAAGAGATTAGCTCAAGGAGTACTAAAAAAGGCGCTAACGGCAGTGGGACCCCTGCGGGTAATAAGAAGCTTAAAAAATGAAGCCCATTTCTTTGAAATCCCACTATAGTAATGCCAATAAAAATAGAAAATGAGAGACCCAAAGTAATGAGAAAATGACTTGTAACTGTGAAGCTATAAGGTATCATACCCTGAAGATTACAAAATAACAAAAAAGTAAAAGTGACAAAGATGCAAGGGAAAAACTGTTGTTTCACATTTCCGGAAAGACCACCTATTTGTTCGTTTACCAGGTTCGGCACGAAATCATAAATAAGCTCTACCAAGGATTGCCAAGCATTGGGTACTGACTTTCCTCCTCCCTTTTTAGTAACAAAATGAACCAGCAGTAAGACCAAACTGAGAGTGAGCAGCATAAACAAAGAGGGATTTGTGAATGAGAAATACAAGTCACCTATCTTCATAGGAAGAAAAGGGATTATCTCAAATTGTTCAAGAGGGCTGGGTATAGGAACCACCACCCCCGACTCTAAGTATAAGTATAAGTATAAGTTGTCGTTGTATAAGTATACGTCTAACTGGAAGTACAAGTTCATGGCGAGTTAAGTTAAAATTCTGCTTTACTTTAAGCAATGAGAAAAGACTTGTCGAAAAGGAAATAGCCGGTTGGTTGATCCAGAAATGCAAGGGAGAAAGATGCACAAACGAAAAAGGAAAGAATTTATCGGGAGCAATATCAACTACCCGCTCTAATAGAATTCCATAAACACAACGCGAAGAGACTTTACTGAATGACTTGATCGATCGTACTGTACTAGAAAGACCATAATCCTTTCATACGCAATTTTTGATCCAATCTCGCACTTGGTCTGATCCTCTTTCTTGATGTTCCCTCACAGACCCTTTATGTAACCTGATCTTATTACGACGTATCTTTCTTGTCTTGATTGAATACATCATTGATTGAAACAATCATGCAAGAGGTCTGCTACGTCAATTGCGTGCGTAACGAGTTAGAACGGCACCATGTGAGATTCTCATCCCGACTCGTTCGATTAATGGTGTTGCTGTCAGCCCTGTTCCTAGAGATCTGGGATGGAGGGACGCAAGATAGAGCAAGAGGTTTTCGCCCTTTTTATTTGAATAGGCAACTTTTACACACGGGAACTTACGAATAATGATTCCCTTTGACAGGAACTTGCTTATAAGAGACTCTCTTCGATGCAACTCAAAGGAAGTAGCTCCAGGAGTCCAGAGAGCAAGCAGCCAACGGTCGGAAGATGTTCTAGACTAGCGTGACCGGAACCTCTGAGGATAGAAAGCCCGCTGCTTACCATATTATGCTAGCAACTTCACACCGACAGAGAGCAAAGATAAGGCGGAATGGAGACCATAGGTCTCCGCGCCGGCTCAAAAAGAAAGGTTCTTACTCCGAGAAGACTTACCAAAAAGAGCCAAAGCGTTCAGGTCAGCAACTCGACCTTCGCCTACTTCGGAAGGATCCAATGAAAGTTGGCCCAATTGCTTGAACATAGAACCTTTGTATCCGAGAGTAGACCTGTCATTCAAGAGCAAATTACTTGACTATCAGCCCAAGGATCAGGGCAACCTCTTGGTTGGATATCTCGCTTCTTGGCCGCTCTTTACACTGTCCCACCATTTGGTGGTGTGCGGAGAAGATATATCCGGGGAAGCGCTTTGATAAGTATGCTATCCTTGGCGACGATATTTGTATCGCCGACTCAAAGGTCGCAGAAGTCTACCTATCTACACTTAAGGATTTAGGTGTGACTATATCACTTCCTAAGTCTTTAGTCTCAGATGTAGGTGGCGCTGAGTTTGCTAAGAAGTTTAGGTGTAAGAATTGAACAGTGGATTTATCCCCTCTCTTCGAAACCAGGCTAATTCCCATACAATACATGAATGGTATTCCCTTTGTCATCTCTATAAGATACAGAGGTTTTCCACTCTATGTCGATTGTATGGTATTGGTTATAGGCTTCTTGGTAAACTTAACCACACTAAGTCGTCTACAGTCTTACGGCTTAAGGCGATTTGGTTAAAGGCTAAGCTACCTTTCGAGTTGTGGCTTGGCCAGTGCTGTCCTGTCGACCCTTATTTAAAAGGTCGATTGATCTGGAAGCTTCAACAAGCTTTCAGACCTAAGGATCTTGTGGTGCCTCCAACGAGTACTTATAAGTCTGAGACTTTTGAGTACTTAGAGGATATGACACTTCTAAGATCTTGGACTGAAGCCTGGCTCAAGTACGTCAGGTGGTATTACGCTACTGCTTTATCCCCAGATGTTTCCATCGAGGATTTTTTCCAAGCTCCTGTTGTTACTACTCGCTCTTTCCAGCGAGTAAAGAGTTTCCACTTCTGACCCGTTTCGGTCTGGTCAGTCCCAAGGTGATCTTGTTGGGTCTGTTTCTGATCAAGCCAGCCTCTTCAACATCTCCATTTCCCATTCCATCTCTGGGATCCAATGCTTCTTCACCGGGCCCGCCCGATCCCATTCCAATGCCTAGCCCGAAAGCATGGAATCACCATCATTCTCCATATGACCCGATAGCAACACCAGGATCCCAATCCTAGTATTTCCTCTCTCCTGGCAAAGAAAGGAGGGGAGAACCCCGGTATCTATCTACTGGTCACCCAAATGAAAGCTCCTGCCCTCAAATGCTTCCCAACGAGAGAAGCTAAGGGAGCGCCGTTAAGGCCGGTTGTCCAATCAACGGAAATGGGAGTCAGTGACCTAATGGAGGTACTGAGCCCAAAGCTGGATCTAATGTCTTCTGTTCCAGGATCAAATGCTTGGGAGGCAGCCTCTGCATCTGCATTTCCATTCCCAGGGAGCTCAAAGCAATCAAGTGAATCCTTGCCATCAGGACCAATCCCTAGCGCCCAAGCAACGGCAGCTAAGAACCTTTATTCGAGACCATTAGTAGGTAGCACGTCGAGGTTCCAAGCCGAACCAAAGCAATCTATTTATCCGAACCAACTAGCGATCAAATACCAGCCAAGGATTCCACTCTCTCTCCACCTGAATCGACGGTTTAAATATCTTAGTAAGATATATCGGTTCAGCCAGCTAGCTGCATGCCGTATCGGGAAGCGCTGATTCATTCCCCCGATTGTGGAATTTCGACATGTTTGTGGTGAACGAGGAGCGGACCTACGTCTAGAAGAGAATACCGGCTAGGGTGTGAGCACTTTTATACTACGGAAATAACAGGCATACCAACTTGATCGTTACCGGTCATCAATTCAACCTCTCGTACGAGTAGGAGTGCTTGGTCTTCTACTTGAGCGATGGGCTAGAAGCCCGAGCGATACCTTATATATATAATTATAATAATCTAGAATGAAAAAATCCCGGGGTATGTATGGATCCGTGATCCTAATATGAATGGAGGAAGTGCGCCTAATAGGTAGGAATGGCAGGGTTAACAGCAATGGCTGGTTAAAGAGTCTTTGATGCAAAAAAAGTGCTTCTCATCTCCTTATTTTGAATTCCATTCTTCTTCATTTCCCACCCTAGCTTTATTGCGAGCCAAAAACCTTGATGGATTCCCCTTTCTTTTCAATGCAAGCTTTCTCCGTGCTTACCCGATAAGCTCATTCAGGTGTGACAGTTGCTGATAGCTTCTCTTCTGGCGCTATCACACTCATTATTCTATTCTAGTAGTAGATAGTCAAGTGGCCATTCGGCTCCTAGCCTCTTTGCCCCTTTCTATACCTAAGCTCTTCACCCGCTTCGTCCGTTGCTAGTCTGACCCCTTCCTTTGATCCGAAGGGACTGCCCTTTGGTTTGGTACGCTACTCTGTTATGATTATGATAGAGTCTTCGCTTAGCGACGAGAATCACTAATCTCGGCCTTGCGGGATAGAATAGATAATCAAGGCTATTGCCCCTTCTTTCAACTCCAGTTGCTTTCGGCGCCTGTTCTATTGGCCTGTTAGGAATAAAAACCTCTTTCTTTGGCTTTGCCTCTTGTCGAGGCTCTTTCTTCTTTCTGTGACTTGGCCCGTGCGTGAAGGTCTGTGTCCGTTCTTGTCCCTTCCCGTGGTACTGGCTAATCCAGGAGATCTGGTTCTAGAACCGGGTGCGGGTGAATAACTCATCTAAGTATGACCGTTCTGTCTGCCCACCCCTTCTTCCATTCCATAAAGTCAGGGCGTAGGAAGAAGATCATGTTCTCGCTTCCCTTATCTGTTTGGCCTGGAGGCGTATCTCCCGATGGTCGACTGAAGGCTTATTACCGATTAGCCTTTTTGCTACTAAAGATACTTATGGAACTCAGGCTGACTTGTTTGCTTTGCTCTACGCTGGGAAGACGACGGTGCGATTTCATCTGTTGGAGGCGTAACCGCAGCAGTTAGGTCTACTCTAAAGGTCGTTCCGTTCTCCTCGGATGAGAATCGGTAGCTGTTAGAATAGTGGTAGCGGTGTTACTTTCTTCTTGAAAAGACTGCTTGACTTGCTTTCCTTACTCTATCGAATAAGTAATATCTTACCTTTGCTAGAAGGTAGTGAGTGCATTGATGCAGAGAAGTTGGAATATAGTCAGTGTGCCACGAGTGACTCCTTTTGTTGTCAATTGATTTGACTCTGTCTCCTCCCAGGAAGGATAAGATAGAGATTATCTCGTCTTTGTGGTTTAGGTTTAGTAAGAGCATGGCTTAAAGAAGCGAGTGAGTCTTGGAAAGGTATTATCGAAGTCACTTCCAGATTATAATTCTATTCTTTTGGGCTCATCCGTAGGGCAGCTAGAAGGCATAGGTTCCGATTCCGTATGGCTACTGAGAATGACCCTAAGACATCGGTCTAACATTCTAGCCATGTCATAAGCTGGATTCGACCGAAGGGTGAGGATATGACCGGGTTTAAGAAAGAAAAGCTCAAAGCACTCTTGGCAAGGTTAGAAAAATACCCAATACATTAATGTAGTTCTATAGGGAAAAGAGAACTACAAGAAGTCTACTCAGTCCCGGTACTCCTTTTCGATAAGTAAGGTAGGAGCAGCTTGCTGTTTAGTTCCAGTAATCAAGCTAGGCTCTTAGTTGGCTATTCATAGATCTGGAGTTGTCCTCTATTGCTGATTTAGCGGCCTTCTTTAAGAACTCCTTCCTACGTGGTAACAGGGGTTACGGCTAAAAACACCGGTTACTTCTATAAGACCAACAGCTCCTAATGGAAGATTTTCCTTTTCTATCAGCCCGGGTACGCGTGAACATTCGAAAGATTGGCAAGGATGAGATAGTGGAATAAGGGTCGGGAAGAAACTTCACTGCAGGGGAAAGGCTTATGTCACTCTCAAAAGGAGCGATAGACCAGATGATGATCCCTAACCTGATCTTTCGATATTAAATTTGACAGGGATTGCTCCTAGTCTGGATCCCATGGTACTTCTAGAGGAAGAAAGGAGTCCGGGTTAAAGGACGAGGGCAGATTTCTTCTTTCAGTAGCAGCTCCGGAAGAGCTGCTTCGGATTTGACTGAACTTGACTGAAGAAAAAAAGGTACCAAGCAACTCTTCTTATTACGATGACGTGAGTTTTGACAATTTGGATTGGGGAAATAGCGCACTTCTCGCATTGGAGGTGCCGGAGCGTCCCAAACAGTTGAAGTTGAGGAAAGGTTTAGCGGTAGCCCATGTCTTCTTTATCCCCCTGATTTTGATAGAGGAAGAAAGTCCCTGGGAAAGAGGAGGAGTCCCGTCATTCCTTCACTCGCGCATCCATATGGAGATCAGCCTACAGGCTAAAGGAGAGTCTACGAGCTTGACTTCGCAAAGTTGACAGGAGAACAACCCGATGTGAATTTTAATCCGTTACCAAGGAAGATTGAGGATACATCGTAGGTTTCATTGCTTTTGATCTCTTTCTTTCTCTGCGGAGAATTAAAGCAAGCCATGCTTTTGAGGATCCAAATGATGGTTAGTTCGAGTTAGCTAGCTGCTCCCTTCAGGGTTGAAGGCAACAAGAACACTAGGAGAGGTGTGCCTGGTAATACCTCTATCTAATACTACGCAGGCCAGTCTTTCCTTTGCTTCGTGTGCTCCCTGTCAGAATGCGATCTCTTCTCTTTGGTAGGTATCGTATATAAGAGAAAGCTTTGACTCATCTCCCCGAGTGGGGCTTCTCCTCTCTTTCATAAATTTTATAGAATAACCTGTGGGAAGAAAGTCCCGGAAACCAGGACGTACGATTGGCTTTCCCTTTCTTTCAGTTTTCAAGAGATTAGTCCCGCGAGATCGTGATCTAGTTCTTTCGTATAGCTCAAAAAGCAAAATAGTGATTTCGATCGTAAGTAAGCTGAAGGGAGTCCGCAAGACTGGTGAATCCACTAGGGAAACCCGAATTCTGGCAGTTCGCGAGCCAGTACTTTAGTTATTTGTGCCCTCGAAGGACATGTTTTTATCGAATTCTAAGCTTTCTTCTCAGCCCCAGGGAGTTCACCAGGTATAGGCTCAGGAAGCAAGCAACAACTGCTGCGGATCCTGGAACGAAATGATAAATTTCAATAGGCTTTTCTTTTGTACTCGAGTTCAAATCATTGGTCCGGGGTAAAGGAATGATATCCTAAGGAAGCAAAGCAAAAGTAATCCCGTCCGGAGACTATAAGGGAATTCGGGTTAGAAGAATTCTACTCAAACAAAGTCAAGGTTGTGAGCCACGACACTTCTCTTCTAATATCCCGAGTGTTAGACGGAAGGTCAAGTCGAAAGCTAAAGCTAACGCTTACCTCGGATCAAGTCAGCACCACCCGCAGGTTCAGGAGAAAGCGAAGTTCTAAAGAAAAGAAAGAATCGAAGTTGTTGTAAGTTCAAAGGTCTTTTCGAACGGGGTTGTTGTTAGCCGTGGGTAGTTTGATGTACTGGTTTTGGGTGCAGGGTGGTGATGGAATCCTTCTTCTGCTCACCGGGATTTAAGGCTCCATCCGAATCAAGGAGAAGCCACAGTCTAAGAAACCAAGGTATAATGTAATTATGTACACAGAGTCAACACCTCTACCAATAAGGAATCAAGTAAAGTAATCGGTTGAACGCGGTCTAGGTAGAAAGAAGTATTCCTATTCCTGCGTTGTGCCGGAAGTCTTTAAGACTTTCTTGATGCGGAGTAGTGAATATAATCAAGTTCAGCAGTCCAGGCGGGAGGAGTTAATCTGTAATTCCCGTAGTTCCATAGGCAGGAAGTGCATCAACGAGTTTCCGTATCTCGGCAGTAGGGACCGAACTTCAAGCAATAGGGATCAGTGTTCAAGGCTAGGATCTATGTAATATGAATAGTAAGTTGCGCACCCGTCAAGCAGTTCTCACTCCAAGCAGGACTCTTCTATGGATTAGTGGGAAGGCGCAGGATAAGAGAAGATTCGTCTATCTAAGTTGCTGACGAGCCAGTACTGTTCGTGGGCAAGCAAAGTTTAAACTCGCAATCCATTTCTACAGAACGGAGAAAGGTTATGCAGGCGGGTGTTCATTTCTTTTTTTGTTTGGCTACAACGGGTACGCTCTCTAGAAGATTTGCTCGGGGCTGTTCACTTTAACTTGGTCGCCTGGTATCTTTGAAACCTCTTTGCTTGCGGAGGCAGGAGTGCGTCTGAGAGAGCGCTTCGCGAAAGAATCGTGTGGCGCGGTGAAAGGTTTCCCGTTGGGGTTTCCGGCCCCCAGGTCTTCACCTAATTGTGGAAGAGGGGAGGTGCATTGAGTATAAACTCTCTCTCGCGCCTTTCTTCAGCTTGTTCCTGTTCGTCTATTCGGGACGGGGCAGGCAGCCCACATACATACATTAAGAGAAGAAGAGAGGAGAGGGGGTTCCCTGAGATTAAGGTGTCAAGGCGGTCGAAGAAGGCCACAAGTGGAAGCAACCGAAGCTTTGGTCATTCAGTTTACTCCGCCAGTCCGTGCTTGCTTGCTGTCATGCTGGCAAAAGCAGGGCTTTCGGCCTTACCTACTATTGGATTTGAACCAATGACTCTCGCCGTATGAAAGCGATACTCTAACCGCTGAGTCAAGTAGGTCAAGCTGAGTCAAGTCAGAGAAAATAGACCCCTATAAGAAAGAGAAAGCGTTATCACTATACGAAATATCGGCCTATTCACTCAGCTAGGGAATAAGACTAACAAAATTTGCCTATTCACTGAACCCAAGACTAAGGGCAAAGATAACTTCCTTTGCTCCCTTCCTTCAACTTATAGGATGGAACCCGGACTCCTAACTAAACCCTCTTCCGATTGATTGTCTCGATTTCACTGCCTTGGTTGGCCACCATGCCTACTTATCTCCAATGCCTCCTTCTTAAACCCCTTCGTACTGCAATCAAATCAATCGATCGATCAAGAGGCTAATCTCTTTTGTTTGGGCCGGTAGCTAAAAGAAAGTCCTCGCCTTCTCTTGAACAAGGGAAGGGCAGCATAGCATTAGCTTCAATTGAACAAGCTCAACCTTGAAAAATAAAGGTGGTATGGTAGGCCGAAGAACCGTTGAACGCTTCAATCAACTTGGCCACTGAAGAAGGCGAAGGCTGGGCAAGAGACTAGGCCAACTTACTGCTTACTGCCATGGTTTAAGCTTTAGGCTCCATAGACGGAACTTTTTTTTTAGGTATAAGGGAGGGGAGGACACCACTCAGCACCTAAGGTGGGGTTCAATGCCGGCCAAAAGAAAAAAAAAGAGATGTATGGCTGAGGGGAGGAGAGAAAGAACGCATGCATGGGGATTCTGTCGGAGGTTCGATAATCTATGATAGGACATCATAGGCTAAGGAAGAATGAAAGGAAGTCCATTACTGAGAGAAGTGGTGATCTCGTCTTGCTTGCTGGGAGAGAGAAAGCTTCCGGACCACCTTTCCAGCCAGATTGCGAGCGATCACTCAGCAATGAACACTAACTGAAAGCGGCCGGGAAAGAGTAGCCATCCCTTACGGGAATCGAACCCGTGTCTTCGACATGAAAAGACGATGTCCTAACCACTGGACGAAAGGGACCAAAAAGCCATTCTTCATATACCTCAGCTCCGAGAATAGAAGTGGTTCGTTTTGTTTCTATACGCAATTCAAGATTTCGTTTGTGTTCTGGCGATTTCTGATGTGAATTCGGCGGGTCGTCCCCCCTTCCTACGGGTTCCCCCACCAGAGCCCGCTTACGGCACGCATGACGCATGGTTACAACCTTTGCCTTAGCGTACAGCGACTTATATAGAAAGCATGAACCACCTCGAACTCACTCGATCGATGGTTCATGGTTCTACGTAATTAGTAGGATCGAGTTTCTACTCCAATCTAAGGTTTTTAGGGTTGTGAACTCAAGAGTACCGGTACGAGTTCTTTGAGTAAGGAACTGGTAGCTTTTACTTATGTCAATGAGTGAGAACAGTAGTAGTAGATTGAGTGAAAGAGTTTGATCTTCCCCCCAGGATATAGAGGGGTAAGGGTCCTTTCTTTTGTTGTTGCACTGAACTAAGTAAGTGTCCTCTTCTCAGAGAGGAGGAGTTGCCTAAACCTAAAGGATTAGTTCCTCGAGTCTAGTTAACTCGACAGCTTAACACGAATAACGCGCGAGCTTTCCTCGACTATAGCGCGAGTAGAGTCTAGCTCGACAAGAGGAACTGCTTAACTTGACAATAGCTCGACTAGGTCGCTTATTAATTGTTTCTTTTTTTTTTTTACTTGTACTTGATTGAGTACAGGTAGTAGTAGTGGAGTTGAAGAGGTCGCTATCTCCCCAGTGAAGGCTCGCTTCGCAGACTTCACGAGCAAAGAATAGATATGACTTACAAAAAGGTGCCCATAAGTTTGCTGTCCTGTCTCTGCCTGTAGGTAGTAGGTCCCTGCTCTTTCCGATAAGCGGATAAGTTGAGGGGCTTGCTTCCCAAAAGAAACTTCCCTTGCCTCCTCCTGGCCTTGACACTCTAGTTGTTGTAGCTCTTGTTTACTCCTTGTTTTCCTTCTTTCTCTTGTTAGGAGTTTAGAGTATGTCTAGAACGAGTGGAACGAAGTGCTTCCCTTAAAAAGCCCGAGTCCACGACCTAAAGAGGAGCCGAAGGGAGATGGCTAATAGATTGACTTGCTTTTTACCTTTCGTATTCGGCGGAAGTAAAACTTGATATCGGTGAGCTCCGTTTGCTTCGAAAAGATGTTGTTGGGCAGTAAGCATTTGTAAGAATAGCATCCCTATGTGGGGGAAGATCACGAAAGACAAAGATTATAAAGAGGGCCTCATGACGACTAATCCATGAGAGCCCGTATTTATGCTTTCATTCACTCGTTCCTCGTGGTCAGGAGAGGGAAGATCTTAAGGCTTTCTAGTTTTTGAATCCACTTAAGAATTTGATTGTGCCCATTGATTGTATGCCGAGGGAGAGAGCGATAGAGAGAGGGGTGGTAACCTGGGACATCGATCTGGAGTTGTGGTCTCCTTCCCATCCTTGCGTATGCCTGGACCTAGAACGGAGGATCTGAACGAGAGAGTAGAGTGAAGGCCTGTAGTTGATACAGAAGCGAGAGCTGGATCAAGGCCTTTGATAGAGTGTCCTCCTATCACATAAAATCCTTTCCTGGTCAATGAAAGAGACGAGCAAGACTTCAAGTTCCGTTATTACCGGGTGCAAGGCTGAGAAAGAAAGAAATTGAAACCCGAATCAAGATCAATGCGTGAAAGAGCATTGGATTATACATCACAGGGTCAGGCCCCAGGAGATGATACTCTCCGTTCTTTAATCAGATAAGGATGCTTTCCATGAATTGCTCCAGCTCTGGTGCACACCTGTTCTCTCTAGAAAGATAATGTTCACTGGAAAGCACAGACCAGCTAAAAAAAGAGTGAGCTAATCAAGGTCGGGGCGGGAATACCAGTTCGAAAATAAAGACAGATCAATCACTTTGGCAAGAAGAGTGAGCGAACAAGTCTGCTTTCTTCTCCATTGATGTCGAATTCAAGTTTATTGACCTCTTACTAAAAGGAGACAGCTAAGAGCTAGGGGCGGCGAAAGCTTATTCCGGGAACGCTATTTCCCGGCCTGGGACAGTTGGTTGATTGGATAAGAGGGGAGATCCGCGAAGGGAGTATAAAAAAATAAAGTAATAGGAAAAAAATGCTATTCAAAAGAATCAGACTAGCTTTCCGTACTGACAAAGAGTCTTTTAGTACTACTATGTATTAATATCTAACCAAAAAAGAAGGAAGAGAACGAAAGGAGAAGAGAAGTCCACTTCCGGGACGGAGCCCTACATAAATTGAAGCATCAGGAACAAGCAAAGATGCCACCGGTTAAGAGTTGGAGATTGTGCTTCATATTCTTTATGTATGTATTATCCATTCATTCGGACTTCGAACAAGCCTTAGGTTGAATCCCGACATGGGCGAGTAGGGATTCCAGGACAGTTTCAAGCAGCTTCTTCGGGCCGATTACTCATTCGCTTTGTTACGAAAGAAGTTGCAAGGTGCGAGATGCGCAGCCTTTGATCCAATTCAGCTTCAAGGGCCTTACCATCCCGGTTAAGGAATGACAGGTCTACGTTCTGGTCTACCCGCACGTGACAGAATTGTGCATAGTCCGTATGTCATCCCGCTTCCAAAGCCCGATCTTTCTCTGTCTGGGTTCGTCTAGCTTTGCATTGCTTGCCTGGCTTAGACTGGGTTAATTTCCCCCCTTTGAAAGCCCCATACCTTACTAGAGCCCCCCAACAAGACCACAACTCAATTAAGTCCGCCTTCTGTCCTCCACTACCAAAAGACGTGGAGACCTGTTTCTCTCGTCAGCTCCTTACCTAAGGTTACCTTCACGTCACTTCCTTGAACTCGCTTAAGGAAATCCCGAGCTCCAACACTCGAAAATAGTAGCTACACAACAACAAGACAATGGGGCCTACAGACCCCCACGACTATTAATAAAGCACAGCTCTTTCCTCACATCTACCTAACCAATTCCGATTGAGCGCGTGAAAATGCAAGATGGAGGCCTTTCAGAATGAAAGGAAGATCATCCCTGGGGAAAGAGATCGGCAATTCGCTCAGGCGGTTAGTTAGTTGTAATTGAGTAGGCAGTTCTTCTCTTTGCCTTTCAGCCGGCTAGTCCGCTTATCCCTCTGTGAGCGGAGATGGTTATACAGGAAGTGTTGTGGCTTTGGTGGAAGGCTGGGAAGATCCTTGTTTGGGTTTGGTAGACTCTTAGTTTGGGACGATCTTTCCGGTTTAGGAATTTACTATGGAATTCGGTCACTCGGGTAAGAACTTAAGGCATTGAAAGACGTGAACCAAATCATTTAAGCGTCCACGTATTGGCTTCGATTCTGGCAGAAGCGGGATGGCACTCTATTACGTAGATAGACAGAAGAGGGCCTAGCTGGCTTGACCCAGAGAAGAATGTTGAGTTGAGGAAAAGAAGCCTTCCCAATTTAAATATTTTCCTGTCGATGTAGTCTTTTCTTCTCTGTCCTGCTCCCCGGAAAAGGGCGAAGCGGAAATTGAATAAAAAAGAAGAAAGCTGGTAGATTCAGGCTACCCTAGTAGCGTAGATTCCAGCTGTCCCTCCCAGTTCACAGATGTAGTTGCGTGTAGTTAACTTTTTTCTTCGAGATTGGCTTGGTGTTAAGTGTACCGCTTGTGTAGCCTATGCGAAGCGAACAAGCAAGGGATTGAGCTGCGCGAAAGCCGCGTTCGCGCATTCGTTTTCTTGCTGGGTACAAGATCGAAAAGAATGCCCGTATGTCGAGATACAGGGTTTTTCGAGAAAAGGTCCCATCCTTCAATATCATGATTGGGTCGACCAGGCCAGATCATGAGTGAATAGAAAATCGAAAACGTACATAGCTGTTCCAGCTGAAATACTTGGAATAATTCTACCACTTCTACTAGGAGTAGCCTTTTTAGTGCTAGCTGAACGTAAAGTAATGGCTTTTGTGCAACGTCGAAAGGGTCCTGATGTAGTGGGATCGTTCGGATTGTTACAACCTCTAGCAGATGGTTTGAAATTGATTCTAAAAGAACCTATTTCACCAAGTAGTGCTAATTTCTCCCTTTTTAGAATGGCTCCAGTGGCTACATTTATGTTAAGTCTGGTCGCTCGGGCCGTTGTACCTTTTGATTATGGTATGGTATTGTCAGATTCGAACATAGGGCTACTTTATTTGTTTGCCATATCTTCGTTAGGTGTTTATGGAATTATTACAGCAGGTTGGTCTAGTAATTAGGGGGCGGCCGTTCGGTCGCCTATGATACTAGGACCAATAGGTCAAAAATGGGTTTGTGCCGCAGGTGTTGAACGATCTACTCTACACAGGTGTGGGCTTACAGGGCTAGGGCTCATAAAGCCTTTCTTTCATTCAAAAATAGGGAGGGCCCTGGTCGGTCACTTTTCCGGGCCGGGATCGATAGATAAGTGGAAGTCATAAAAAAGAGATATTTCTCTTCGCACCTAAGATCAAGAGGAAGGGTAGCTTGTCAAGCTGGCCTATATAAAATATATTATTCATTATTATAGAATCTTTTAGAAAAATATTTTTCTAAAGATTCACTGTCTTTTAACCGGCTGTTCTTCTTTGTCAACGCTACTAAGGACCTATGGGTTAGCCTACTAATGTATTGTATAGTAGGGTATAGTAGGCGAGCGAGTTAGCGAAGACGCTTAGGCTAATAGATAAGAGAGCGTCAGTGTGTAGCCTTCATTCTACTACGCTACGCAAAGGTTACGAAGTCACTTAGCTCGACGTTAGGAGAGTCAAGGGGGAAGGCCATACCTACATAGAAGAACCGCTGTTCGCTGACTTTCTAAGGTCTAACCTAACCTTTCGCTCCCCTACTGAAAAGGGGCACAAAGCCGCTTTGCACCGCTGATAGACTACTTAAGATTCAATTCAAAAGGCCCCCTGCTAATCCGTAAATCTTAGGAGCATGCCGCAACACAACAAAAGGATGGTCCCCTATGCATTTAATTCCGGAAGGGAAAAAAAAAGTACCCCATCATGGTGAACCTCTCCTTGTGATCGGGATGAGGTAGATGCCTCCCAGCTGGGGGGCGGATCGAATCGGAGTTTCCTTAGGTAGCCACCGACCTACAGTTATCCTTAAACTTCCGTGCTTGGTGGAGAAGAAGCGAACAAAGGTACGCTCGCTTGCTGTCTTGTTCTCTGCCGCGAACTGGGATCGCTCGCCAGCTAGGTCAGATTGAAGCAATAATTTTTGAGAACATATTACCCATATTCGGGGACAAGGGGCGGAACGACCTCTCGATCTGCTTACTGCAGCCCAGGAATAAAAACGTCGTCTAGGCGTTCCTTGTTGCTCCGATCTCCCCGACGCCTAGGACGTTGTCTGGGCCAAGAGCCATAGTTAATTGCTGTTTCCGTTTGGTTGTTTTTTTCTTGTTGTTGATACCGGCAAGACCAGCCAGATGATGTCTGCTGGTTGGTAGTGAGAGGACTCGTAGTACCTGCATACCCAAAAGAAAAGGAGGCGCTGATTAAAAAACAATCATTTGATTTTCTTACTCTCCCTTAGCAGCCAGCGGGAAAGGAGTCTATCTATCTGCCTAGCTTTGGTAGATTTCCCCCAACGCAATCCATAGAAATTACACGAATCCCTTGGTGGATAAGTCCGACGACTCAGCAGCAGTGCGGAATGGAGTTTATCGTCTGGTGGATCTGATCTTTAGGGGGCAATACATACCAAAAGGTGCTTTAGTGATCTTTGATGGTCTGAACAAGGAACTCTGTGTGGGGATCCATCTTGTTGTTATTCGCATTGTTCACCTTGGTCTCCAATCTGGGTGGTTGTTCTGCGCTTTATATTTAAAGCAAGCAGCTTCATCCTTGATGATGGCCTATGGTGGTGATGAATTCGTTCATCCGGACAATGCGGTACCTGTTTATCTCGCTCGGTCCGGTTACCCTCGGATCATTCCGTCTCATCATAGGCGTATGATTCTGAAGAAGGATGAGAAAGCGGACATGCTGGTGAAGTTTTATTTTAAAATATTATCTCTGTCAAAGATCATTACTTTGGCAAAGAAGGTTGATAAATCAACGTTTTCTAGTAGAAAGAATATCCCCACCCGAGCCGACGAAAGAGGAAGTAGAAAGATTTACACAGTAAGAGCGATTTAACTTTAGTTAAAAAAAATAAAAATAAAGTCCGATCGGACCAAGACGGAAAGATTCATACAAAGAGGGGATAAGAAGGGATAGCGCTTCGATCAGCATGAAATAAGGTAAGACCCGAAGCGTATAGTAGAAACTCCTTGAGTTAAGCATAAATAAGTACCCCAGAGGCTACGAGAAAGATCTGAGGGCGATCTCGCATTGCTGCCTCACAAAGCCCTTCCTGCTTTCTATACGCAATACTTCGTCTAGCCCCTCGTAGACAAGACAATTGCTAGCCTGAAAGTTGCTTGATACTAAGTCTATCTTCATTCCCATCCTGACATGCGGAGGCTGCCAGTGCATTGTATCTAACCACACTGTGGCAAATCGATACAGGTTGCTAAACAGCTTACTATACCATACAAAGGCATATCCGGCTGTTATAGAATCCCCTGCTATTGAATATGAGTAACTATCCAATTCCATAATAGAAAGAGATGGGACTAGTTGGTTTTATTCCTTCACTTAAATCAAGGATCTTAGATCTTGCCGCTGTGATCTTTTCTCTTGTTTCAGAAGCTGGGATTGGGCCGGCTTTCCTTTCTTAACCAGGCAGGCTCAAGGGAAGTTAGAAGTCAAAGAAGCCTTGGTGCCTAGCGAAAGCGAGTTCTTCTTTCTTTTCTTGCTCGAAGGGTAAGCGGATCTGAGTCAATTCGATCTTTTCGGCACTTTCGAATGATTGTGTTTAACACCCTAACGATTCTGTTAAAGGGGATTCATATTACTGTTGAGCTGACTAAACTCAGTTGTCGGTTAGCGGGTGCATGCAGGTCAAACGAGGAAAGAAAGAAGAGTTCCGGTACAACCAGACGAAATATCACTGATCATCCAGGCACAGAAACTCAACCAACTGTAGATGCAATCTTAATGCATTCTGGGATGAAGGAATAACCGATCTTCCCCACCTCGACTCTCACTCAACCGGTGGAACAGCTCCCCGAAACAGCGAGAGAAGCCGGAAAAGCGGAACTCGGGGAGCCCTCAGAACCTCGGTTTCGTCAAAAGACAAAGGAAAAGCACCTATCCGGGAGGAAGAGGAGGCCGAGTAAGAAGAGAAGAGGAAGGTCAATCTATCTTCATTCACATGTTTTATTTTCTCTGTTTGACTCAGAAGGAGGAGAAGACGAAAAAGAAGCTACAGAAGAAGAGGAAGCCGAAGATACAGAAAGAACCGTCTCCAGCGCACCAATGGGAAACGGGGCCCCCGAAAGGATTCTGATCATAGTCGTTCAGCGCGTCAAGTTGACACTATAGCTACAGGCAAGTGTTTAAGGTCGTGATTTATCATTCAATGGCCTCACAATTTTGATTCCCATGTACAATACGACATCGGGGATTTCACCCGCAGGCTATACTGTCAAGCAAGGAAGGCGACCTCAAAGACTGGCGGCTAATTCGCGTGACGAAAAGCTAGGCTAGGTTTTATTCCATCTCTAGTTTCATCGGATCATTCATAGATGACATGCTTCTAAAGACTGCTGCTCAACGGCGTACGGCTGACGACAACGCAAGGCCGTGTACCGAAAAGCTGCCACCCAGTATAATGTACCAACGCCTTCATTTTACGGACGCGACGATGATAGCATAGCTACGAAATGTGCCGAGCCTATGTCCTTCCCCATCTAAGGGACAGTGTAGAGCGAACTTACCAGATTCTTCCCGAATCTTTTAAGACAAGGAGGGAACAACATCCCGGTCCGATGTTGGTTTTCCAACCCGACAGGACAGTCTTCCCAAGCGCCCGACTCAACGAGAATATAGCCTCATAGCTGGCACGGCAAAGCGTATCGTCCCCTATCTTTATAGCACCCCGGACACCCAATTGATCGTTCCCCGATTTACACCCGAAAGCCCTGAGTTCTACCCGATCATCCCCAGATATAGATGCGTCACACAAGTAACTCTCTCCTGATCCGCGACCGTGACCTAATTTCTTAGGCGGCTTTATTTGCGTAAATAAGGAAGGGCATATCAAAATAATAGAAAGGGACGCCTTTTAAGCTACGAAAAAAGGAAGTGGCAAAGGGTCTTTTTCGTCTTTATGATGTATAGAATTTATTTAGGATTATACTTGGATTCGGTACTTATTAAGTTAAGCATCGAAGGCGGGACTCTTTCCCTAGATAGAGAGATGGCCTAATTCAAATCACGCCAAGAGAGGTTTAATCTTATCCCGTATCTATATAACATTTTTATTACTCCTCCATTCCGCATTTCCTAAGAGATGACTCCAAACATTCTTACCTTTTTATCCGAGATGGTCAACGAAAGATTCACGATAGTAGGACTAGCTTATATCCCCCTTATAGTTAACATAATCTTTCGTGCAGGTCGCCTTCGGGGGTTAACCGACGAAAATATGGCCGAAAGGCTGGGAGACCTATGTTTTGACACCCTCCGAGAGGAGATTAAAAAACAAATAGAGGGGTTGCTCCAAATATATTTTCAT